GAAAGGTAACTATCTCAGTTTCATATCATATAGAAATTTATATAGAATTTTTGAAAAAGACTTTCGAAAGGAAAGACTTACTATCTTTGGGATCTGATCCTACACCGCTGCTCAATATCTTAGTGGATCGACTCTATTACATAAGTGGATTCCTAACATTTGTCTCACATCATGACATAAGTAAGCAGTTATTTTTGTATCGGCGCAAAACCTTACTAATTGATCTTTACGGTGCTTACTCTATCAATTAGATCCTTTACCCATAGAATAAAACAGCTAGGCATATCTATTTCTTCATATTTCAACTTCTATGAAGTTTCTTTCTTTTCTACAGCTGATAAAAATCGTTGTTTTAGACAATGCATATGTAGAAAGCCCTTTTTCTAGTATTTACTAGTGAATTTGATCTTTATTTACTTTTTATTTCTATAGTGGAGATAGTCGCACGTAATGACAGATCACGGCCATATTATTAAAAGCTTGTGGTAAGAATGGGTTTCGTTCGAGCGCTCGAAAATAATATTCCAAAGCTTTCGTGTGTTCTCCGTTACTTGTGTGGATAAGTCCTATGTTATAGAGTATATAACTTCGGTCATAGGGATCAATTTCTAGTCGCATAGCTTCATAATAATTCTGTAAAGCTTCCGCATAATTCCCTTCGGATTGAGCTGACATCCGTTACGGTCGTCATTCAATTCACAGAATCTCCGTTACAGAACCGTACATGAGATTTTCATCTCATACGGCTCCTCCCTTATGTGCATAATGATAAAATGATAAAGAAGATGAAAATCTTCTCATTATGAACTAAGTAGGGCTAGTGTTTTTACAAGAAATCTCTAGCCAACCTTCCTGCAAGAGATCTTTTCTTAACATCAAACGTATTGTTACTAGAGAGAAAAGATAACTCCAACAATTTCTTTGTTCTCAACGCTTCCCAATGTCCAGGAATTAGTCACTTCAACAGCCTTCGATGGTTATACGGGTATCCAAAATACAAACGAGATGGATGTTTGTTGTCCCAACCATTCTTTTAGTCCCAAGCTTGCTAAAGAAGGGGATAATTTATAATATAACAAAGTTTTTGTGTTGTTAATTTCTAGGTGTAGTGCTTCTTCCCCTCTGCTACCTATTGGTTAGGATTGACCCGTAATACCGAACCTATAGGTATAACCTTTCGCTCAATACTAGAATCGAGAATTTAAACATAGCATCTGAGGCTGCATTAATCGAGGATACACGACAGAAGGAATTGTTCTATTTCCAAACTTTACCTTCTACAAGCGTAGATTTTTTGCTTTTTTTCCCGATCACGAATCATGTGTATTTCTCGTAAAACCGAGAGTCAAAAAAAAGTCAAATCGCACCATCTCTGTAATAAGTAAATGCCTCTTTTTCTCCTGAAGTTGTCGGAATTATTCGTAATAAGATATTGGCTACAATCGAAAAGGTTTTATCAATAAAATTTCCATTTATCCGCGATCTAGACATAGGTAGCAATCCATTCTATCATTGTTCTCATTACTTCTCGGGGGAAAATGATCCCACAAGGAAAAGAATTTTACAGTACGAAATAACATAAAAACAGATTCATTATCATTAAAAAATATGGCCCAATATTAAAAACAATATTCAAATTGTTCTTTTTTACATTACAGGAACAGGAATTGATTGATAAGAATTAAGAAATAAATATTGGGAACCGCATTGGATTCCATCTTACTGGAATAGTCTATCAACGAAAGAAACTATTCTTATTTGATTGAAGTTACAGCTTAGAAAAACCTAAGTTGATTGAATTATGATACAAAGAAGAAAAAGGATCGAATCGAGTAATCATTGTATGATGAAAATAGGCCCATTTTTTTTGTGTACTTAGCGGATATCACTAGACAATCAACTATAAATATAAAAAAATTGTTTATCAATTTGTATTTTTAATAGATAGATGGGATAAGGATTTTTGTTGATAACAGGCCTAAAAAGCAATTTGAGAATTCTTCTGGTATGGAATCGTAGTCTAAATAGAATCATGATCTAAAGATATCCATTAACCATAGTCTATAAAATATAGAACCCTAGCTCAGTCGATTCGTTAGAATTTCTAATTTATTGATTTAATGCGGTCGGTATAGTATAAATAGATTAAATAGATAATCAGAAAAAGAAGATAACATTGTTTTTGCAAACATGAATAGAATTTTTTTAATAGTTTTTATAAGAAAACAATTTTCTATTTTTATCGCTTTCTATTTAGAATTGATTGGTTGTACCTACCCAATAATCTAATTCTAATATGAATAATGAATTATTCACTCGATTTTCGGTTTTTAGGTCATAATCATTATGTAGGAGAGATGGCCGAGTGGTTGAAGGCGTAGCACTGGAACTGCTATGTAGGCTTTTGCTTACCGAGGGTTCGAATCCCTCTCTTTCCTTACCTTCACCTAATTTACCGATCTTACTAACCACAATAGATCAATAGATATAGATCAAATAG